TTTCTTTTTATTGTCTGAATAGTCAGGAGCTAAGACCATTCCAATGCTCCCTTCCGCCATGCATAAACTAAACCAACAATTAAGATAAGCACGAAAATTAAAGCTTCTATAAATACAGATACGCCCAATACATCAAAACTCATTGCCCATGGATAAAGAAAAACCGTTTCAACATCAAAAACAACAAAAACTAGAGCAAACATATAATAACGAATTCTAAATTGTAACCAAGCGTTGCCCATTGGTTCTATACCCGATTCATAACTAGAAAGTTTCTCCGGCCCTTTCCTAATCGGGGCTAAAATCCCAGAAATTAAAAATGCCAAAATAGGAATAAAACTTGATATTATTAGAAATGCCCAAAAAATATCATATTCGTAAAGCAAAAACATAGACGCACTCCTATGAACGTGGAAAGTATATCGGATTGGTTGATTCGAATTGAAGTTCTAAAGTCATTGATAACTAGTTAGTCAAAACAACAATTTATTTTGACCAAACCATCTAGTTTCCTTTGATTATTGCAGGGCATATCTCATTTCAAGATTTATCGACTGACTTGATCGGGATCCTATTTCCAGTCTACTTAATTTTTTTAGTTCAATTTTCTTTAATTGCTTTAGTTAGTATAACTCTAGATGTTATACTTAGACAAATTTTCTTGTTTTTGCCTAGGATTCTTCCTAAAGCCTAAAGAAAGCAAATAGAATTCTTATTTTGTGTTTAAAATTTTTGAATTTATTATTCTTTTGATATTCTTTTGATTATTTGAATTTTCTTTATAAAAATGCGAGTTCGGAATTTGGATTTTTTAGGAATAGAGTCGAAAGTTTTTTCTTAGTAATTTAGAATAGAACAAGTATTCAAATGTAAGAGAATGGGTAGGTATCTGGGGATTTCGAATATCTTAGTGTTGGTATATTCCGTTTATCAGATCTGGATGGGGTGGGGTTTTCTCTTGATTGAATACAGAAAAAGAAGACCACCCCCCCCTTGTTTTGGTGTGCTTCGCCGGGTCTTGGTAAGGTATACCAAAGAAAAGGAGTATCGCTAGCTTAACCCCTTGATTGTGGGCAGAAAAATGCATATGGAATTTCCCTCCGACAATTAATGACGAAGGGTTGGTTTGTTTGGAAAAAGATCGATTCGATTCCTTGAAATATGATATGTTTTTTCGGTTTTCTGTTCTGCTTTAAATGATTCCCGTGAGTGAGTTTCTAGGACAAATTTTGTTTCGATGAACCAACCGGTCAGTTATAAGCAACAAACAAGAATGAAGAAATCAAAATTATACAATTTTTTATTTCAAATGAAAATTTGGAATTTTATTCATTTTTTTTATAGGGCTCTAGGGCTATACGGACTCGAACCGTAGACCTTCTCGGTAAAACAGATCAAACTTATTATTATCAAAATGATCTGAACTGTTTCAAAGACCCAACATGCATTTTTTTTTGCATTGGGCTCTTTCATTAACTGATAGAAATATCAGCCAATCTGCCATATTTTTTCTTGACAGAAAAATAAGATAAGGAGATGGCTCCATGTGCTCTGATTCATTATTTGGGATTCTAATTCAGAGCACTACCAAAGTGTTTCAAAGGTGAAGTTATTTTGACGTAGGTCTGCCTTTGGCCTAGAATTTTAAGTTAAATGAAGTCTCTATCGTTCGGCTTAAAAAATCCAATATGAAACTTCATACACCTTCAAGTTCATAGGACGAAAAGAGATTTTTTGAGGGCCTTATACTCATTATGCCTAGCATTGAATATACTGCTATTCACCTTATCAATATCTCAAGGCGGAGCCTGTTTGGTACCTACAAAGGGCACTCAAATAGGACCGAACCTCTCGTCAGGCTATTGTTCTCTTTTCTCTTAAAGTTATTATGGAGTAAGACATCGATTTCTCAATAAGATCCATTTTTTGGATTGTATGGTGGATTCCCCTGAAAAACATTGGCGCGCGTGTAAACGAGGTGCTCTACCAACTGAGCTATAGCCCTTAGTGCTTGTGATGCATATTTTATCATGTATATAATTTGTTGTCAAGATCAATATTCTATGATCCAACATCCGAAATTTTTGAGTGGTATTGGTTCGATTATTGTTGCTTATAAGGAATATGATATTTATAATCCATCGATAGGATGGGTTCCATTTGGTTCTCTTTAGGATAATAAGTGACCTACTTAACTCAGTGGTTAGAGTATCGCTTTCATACGGCGGGAGTCATTGGTTCAAATCCAATAGTAGGTAGAACTTATTAGATACCGGAGTCAACGGTATCTAATAAGTTTTTTGTCCCACCCTTATTTTTATAGATTTTTTATTTATTTCATTTTTGAATTGCGTTGTATCTAAATTGGATTCTGCTTGATTGGATTATGTCGAGTGAATCCAATCAAAATAGGGTTTAGAAACAGAACCTCTTTTGATTATTTGAACGCACCAACTAGTTATGAAATTGCATTGACAGCCTCGACTCTTGTCCTAGCTCG